GGATCCTTTACTAATACTCATTAAATTGGAAGTATTGATCCAATTCAAAAAAAAATTCTGTTTCGCAATTAAATAATCCAATTTTCCATTTTTAATTGACCCTTGGATACAAATCACGAGAATGTATATTTTTCCTCGAATCCTTCGTTGAGAGGTAAAGGATTAAATCCTTTTAAGAAATAAAGTTTTTCTTCGGAATATGAATCAAATCAAACCGAGGGATCCCTTAACTATAAAAGGGATTAATAAAACGAATCACACTTTTACCACTAAACTATACCCGCTACAATGCGATTATTGTATATAAATGAAACTTTTGTCGAACAAAAAAAGGTAATCGGACGTAATCAAGATAGGATCCAAAACAAAATAATGATGAAAATTATAGCATTGACGTGTTTGTTTTGGTTTTGTCAGTAAACCTAATCAGATTAGTAAAAGAGCACTCCTAATTCAAAATTTAAATAAAGAAAGAACAAGTTCTTTCTTTTGCTGGAGGATTTTTGACAGAACAGATAGGGCTCGATAAAACTATTTATGTTATGACATAAGAATGCATTGCACAACAATCCACAGTTCCTTATTTTTTTTTCTTTTTTTCCAGTAAAGGAAAAAAAATAAGAAAAGAAAGAATAATAATATAATAATAAAAAATGACACTTTGATTCTATAGAATGAAATTCCATATCATAGGAATGGAAAGATCCCTTCTTCTGATTGTTCTTTCAATAATCAATAATAAGCATTTTTGTTTTCAAACAAATCATTTTATCTATATCTATGATTTGGAATGGAACAAAAAATGGCCCGGCTAGGTACTGACCAGGCCAGGCCGTGAAAAGAAAAAAAGCTCTTTCGGAAGAAGAGGTATTCTTGCTTTTTGATTTTTTTTTATTCGAAATATCTCTTTAGAACCTTTTCTTTATCTAAATGGGATTGCTTATAAAAGTAGTATATATTAAAGTTGTATATATTAATAGAGTAAAAAAAAAATAAAGAGAGATAAAGAAAAGAAAGGCTTTTTTTCAAGCCTTACTTTTTGTGTAATGTAAGATAGTAATTATCCTTTTTCAATTGGGAGAGATGGCTGAGTGGACTAAAGCGTCGGATTGCTAATCCGTTGTACGAGTTTTTCGTACCGAGGGTTCGAATCCCTCTCTTTCCGTTGATGACTTGTTATTTTATTTATTTTTTTCAAAACCTTTCCTTTGTTTTTGTTTTATTTCATATAATAAATAAGGATGTACAATAGATAAAATCCTAAGTAAGAACATTGAAAGTAAGAACATTGAAAAATTAAGCAAGTAAAAAAAAAGGCCTTTTTATTCTTCACGTCCAGGATTACGTCCTGGATCATTAGATAGGAATCCAAAGATGAAGAGAGAAACAAAAAATATCACTACTGTGTAAACAAAGAGTTTGAGAGTAAGCATTACACAATCTCCAAGATCTTTTTTTTTTCAAAAAAAAAAAGAGAATAGATTCTCCATTTTTATACCCCATATCCTATTTTGACACCAATAAACAAAATGGTTTCTCGAAATCAAAAATCAAAAAGAATTTTCAGAAATTCATTTGGAATAAGAGTCGAGTCTTTCATTAAAAAAAAAATCTTTCCTATTTTGAAATGACTCTAAAAGGGTTTTTCAATAAATGAAAAAGAATCCGAATGAGGAAAGAGGGGAGTCAGATTTTTTGCAGCTATCTAAGAATTGTTTGAATCGAGGGTTCATGCTGTAAGACTTATCCGATCTTATCCATTGTTCCCATTTTTTTTTCGAATAAATAATGTCTAGGACAGTATTAAAGATCTCATCGAAAACTTACAGCAGCTTGCCAAACAAAGGCTAAGAGAAAAAAGAGAAGGGGTATTACTGGCATGAAATCTACGATTGGATTCAAAAAAGCGTAGGCCTCAGGCAATTTGGCTAAGAAAAAACTACTTGAATAAAGGGTGGAATGAAGACAGATACAGATCAAACTAAAGATATTAAGCATAACAAACATTTTTTTTTTCTTGGACTTGGAGATAATTGTATTTTGATTGAGTTATTGTTATTGATAATTGATATCCCTTAAAAATGAAAAAAAAAAGTAAGGGATACCAAAAAATCCTTCTTTGAACTCACCCAATCAAAAATCCTTCAATTCTCAAAAAAGAATAGAAGAAATCATACTTTTATACAATATCTTAATTGAATTATATGTAATGATCAATAAATTCAGCTTCATTATATATCTACACGTGTCAAAACCCTAGGAACAATAGAGTCCATAGATATTTATTTTAGATTGGAATTGACGAACAACCAAAAAAAATACTACTGTTTAGTAGTATTGAATAGAAATTGAAATGGGGCGTGGCCAAGTGGTAAGGCAACGGGTTTTGGTCCCGCTATTCGGAGGTTCGAATCCTTCCGTCCCAGGGAATACCTATTCTCTATATAGATAGAAACATAGATAGAAATATTTATTATCACAATAAAGAAAGGTTTTCTTTTTGAACTACCTTCTCTACTCTTTAAGAGTTAAATATTGGATATTATGTGATTCTTGTTTCTGATTTTTAATGATTCTATTATTCTTTAAATCCTATTTTTTCACAAATTAAATTCAACTAAGATACATATAGATGAAACTGAATCGAGTTGTGATCTAGGAATCTAGATTCGAAGAATTGGAAATAAAGAAAAAAGGGGGTTGCAAAAGAGGTTGAATGCGCTTTTCATCGTATGTCCATCCCCTTATACTTTGAATATTGAATATTCATATTGAAGTTTAAGTTAGTTACTTCGAAAAGCCTTGTGTCCCATATAATAAGAATTAATTAACAATGTAAGATAGCAATTTAACTAGCTGTGCTTGTACAAATTGGATTAAGAAATAATCACGTTACATACATATAACGTATCTATTTTCTTTGAACCTCATTTTTAGGTATTTCATTTCGTATTTGATTTGGTTCTCATATATAATTGTAAATATATGGAATAATATATACAGGGGGGTAATTCATACATCCTATATTCTATTCCCCTTGCTTTAAATAAAAATTATTGAACGAACCCCCACCAGTCAAAGAAACTACGCGTAAAATGAGGAAATGCTTAATGTATTATTGTCATTCTATTTCAGTGATAACGTTTTTTGGTTTTTTGAAAAAGATTTTGGATCCGTTAATTTGAAATATTCTATATTGAATATTCATAATTCATTCCAATGACAATTGTTCAGTCTATCTGATAGAGGGAATTCTTTTTTTTATGATTTTCTTTTTCAGTATGAAATGAAAGAAAAAGAGCCTAAATCTTCCTTTACATCAACTTTTTTTTATTCACTCCACGAAAAAAAGAAATCAATTTCTTTTTCTATCTATCTATATTTTTTTAATCACTGAGGTTTAATTCAAAGATGAATTATTTATGATGATAAATGCAATCTTTAGGAAAACTTTATTCAAATAGTGATATCCAGGTAGGTTTTTTTTTCAATTCAATAACTATTTGAATTGAATGATTTCTTATGAGTATTTGATATTCGAAGAAGTCTAAGATTGTTGAATATATCCTCTCAAGTTACTTGAAGATGCAATGTAGATTCAATACAAAGAACTTTTTTATTCCTAATATTTCGAAATTAATAATTAATAAATAAAATAAAAATATTGCATTCATCCAATAAAAAGAAAATCGAGGATGAAATTGAATTCTTTCTAAGACTTCTTTAGAAACCAATGGAACGACCGAACAAATGACTATTCATGATTCCCTAATTGAATCAATTACATATCAGTTCCAAACTAGAGGAATGTTATGGTAAAACTTCGTTTGAAACGATGTGGTAGAAAGCAACGTGCGACTTGAAGGACATGATCAGTTGTGGATTCTTACACCCACCCTTTTTATTATATAGGAATGAAGGTGCTCTTGGCTCGACATCCTTTGTTCTGTTCCACTCGAAACCTCATTTTTTCTTGGGTTGTAGTGTAAACAGTATGTGATGTAGCTCGAGTAGAAAGTATTGATTCATTTCTCAGGGCAAGGATCTAGGGTTAGTGCCAATTAATAAGTTGGAACAACTTCGTAAGTGTAGTCTATTTTCGATTTCTAAATCGAAAGGATCCAATTCGAGCAAGTTTCAAATCCAAAAAAGGAAAATTTGTTGGAATTAGTGAAACTCTTTTGATCAAAAGTGTATCTTGCGGGAATCAACCGTTTATGATTCTTTGATAGAAATAAATCAGAAAAAGGGCCGTGTTGCTGCCATTTTGAAACGATTCAAAATCACCGAAGTAATGTCTAAACCCAATGATTCAAGGCAAAGATAAAATATTTTGGAACAAGGAAATCCCTTTTTTTTAATTGTCTCGACAACTCGATCAAGAATAAGGAGTCCAAATATATTCTAAATGAGACAAAGAAAAAGGGGTTAGAGACCACTCAAAAAATCAAATACATAAGGGTTTTCTTTTGAGCTATTTCATATTTCCGAGTTACTCAACTTGAGTTTTGAGAATACAAATGATTTTTTTTTTGATAAAGAAAAAGAAGAATAAAAAAGTATTAAATAATCTTAGTCTAATTTATTTGATTTAATGCTTTTATAGATCTATTTGACATTCGAATTGTATACATAGACATATCTTCTAATTTCTCGAGCCGTACGAAGAGAAAGCTTCGTATACGTTTCTAGGGGGGGTTCTAGTTTATCTACGTCTATCCCAATGAGCCGTTTATCGAATCGTTGCAATTGATGTTCGATCCCGAAGAGAAGGAAGAGATCTTCGTAAAGTGGGTTTTTATGATCCGATAAATAATCAAACGTATTTAAATATTCCTGCTATTCTATTTTTTCTTGAAAAAGGTGCTCAACCTACAGGAACTGTTTATGATATTTTAAAGAAAGCGGGGGTTTGTTTTTAGAGAATTTCGTCTTAATTAAAGGAAAGTCAATTAATGAAATACAAAAGAAGAGGGTGTGGGTGATTCGTATATAGCTTT